AAATAGGAGGGCGGGAAGGCTCTATGGAAAAATGGCGGTTCAATTCGATGTTGTTTAAGGAGGAGTTAGAACACGGGTGCGGGTTAAGTAAATCACTAGAGGGTATTCGACCCGTTGGAAATACAAATGGGGGTGAAGACCCTGTTATAAATAACATGATTCATGGTTGGATTGATAGTGACAGCTCTAATAATATTGATCCTTTATTTGGTGTCAGCAACATTCGGAGTTTGATCTGTGATGACACTTTTTTAGTTAAGGATAGTAATGGTGAAAATTATTCCATATATTTGGATATTGAAAATTTTATTTTTGAGGTTGAAGACGATCGTTCTTTTTTGAGTGAATTGGGCGGTTTTTTTTCTAGTTGCCTAAATTATAGTTATCCGAATGATGGACCTAAGAGTGACAATCACTACTACAATCGTTACATGTATGATACTCAATATAGTTGGAATAATCACATTACTAGTTGCATTGAGAGTTATCTTCGTTCTGAAATCCATATTGATAGTTACATTTCAAGCGGTAGTGACAATTACAGTAAGAATTACATTTATAGTTACATTTGTAGTGAAAGCGTAAATAGTATTGACAGTGATAGTTTCATCAGTATACAAACTAGCGCAAGTGGAAGTGATCTCGATATAAGTAAAAAATACAGGAATTTGTGGGTTCAATGCGAAAATTGTTATGGATTAAATTATAAGAAATTTTTTAGGTTAAAACGGAATATTTGTGAACAATGTGGATATCATTTGAAAATGAGTAGTTCAGAAAGAATCGAACTTTTGATTGATCCAGGCACTTGGGATGCTATGGATGAGGACATGGTTTCGGTGGACCCCATTGAATTTCATTCGGAGCAGGAGCCTTATAAAGATCGTATTGATTCTTATCAAAAAAAGACAGGGTTAACTGAGGCTGTTCAAACAGGCATAGGTCAATTAAACGGTATTTCCATCGCAATTGGGATTATGGATTTTCAGTTTATGGGGGGCAGTATGGGATCCGTAGTAGGCGAGAAAATCACCCGTTTGATCGAATATGCTACTAATAGCTCTCTACCCCTTATTATAGTGTGTGCTTCGGGGGGAGCCCGCATGCAAGAAGGAAGTTTGAGCTTGATGCAAATGGCTAAAATATCTTCAGCTTTATATGATTATCAATCAAATAAAAAGTTATTCTACGTATCAATCCTTACATCTCCTACAACCGGTGGGGTGACTGCCAGTTTTGGTATGTTAGGAGATATCATTATTGCCGAACCTAATGCTTACATTGCATTTGCAGGTAAAAGAGTAATTGAACAAACATTGAATAAGACAGTACCTGATGGGTCACAAGAAGCTGAGTATTTATTCCATAAGGGCTTATTCGACCCAATCGTACCACGTAATCCTTTAAAGGGTGTTCTGAGTGAGTTATTTCAGCTTCACGGTTTCTGTCCTTTGAATCAAAATTGAATCAAGTAGATCATTTAATTCTGTTTTTTTTATTTGAAGTTTACAAGTATTTAGTTTCCATTTTATTTAGTTTATGGTAATCAAAGTGAAAATAAAAAATAATAAGCACGGAGTTTTACTTGAGGTTATAAAATACAATTGTATAACGGATCATAAGTTGTTGATAATCACTTTTCTTATTTGCTACAGATCCATTTTATTTCTACCTATATAATGCATGATTAGTAATCGGGAAGGCTCTATCAATAGGATAAAAGAGTGAATTTTTCTCCTAAATTAGGAAAAATTCATGTTATTTTATTACATTACGTATTTATTATAGATATAATTATTCTCCAAGTAAGAACCTTTTTTGGTATTTATTAGAAGATAAGTATAAGAGAACAATAATAATAAATATATATTATATAAAAGTGAATAGGTACACTTATTTAGTTCTACGTTTCTTGTACCTATTATTATATACTGATAATAGATATACTTATCATAAGATATCTTTATAACAGGTACAAAATATTAAATCGAGGTATCCATTCTATGACAACTTTCAACTTACCCTCTTTTTTTGTGCCTTTAGTGGGTCTAGTATTTCCAGCAATTGCAATGGCTTCCCTATCTCTTCATGTTCAAAAAAACAAGATTATCTAGATTCGACGGGACCAAATCTCGTTCATTTTTTTTTTCAAGACTCGGACTTGGGTCATAATACAGATATCTATATCTATTTAAATTTATCTATCTATTTAGTGGACATAGGATACAACATGTGGATTCTTCCGAACACAAATGAAAGAGCTATTATGCGCGTGGAAACATCATGGGATGATATATGGGGATAATATTCAAAAGGGGGTCCGCAGATGTATGAAATGGAAAGTAAAAATATCTCTATGTATGTAGATATCTATAGTGGGATTATATGAGGGGGATCCTTTTTTATATCTAAGCGATTCGATGAATTACTCCTAATGGTTCACATCATAATAAGAGTGCTAGTTGATAAGAGTTGCTTCAGGAACAAAAAAAGAAAGTCAAATTTTGGTTATTCTCTAAATTTCAATAAAATTAAACAACTGGATCTAGTATGAACTGGCGATCAGAACATATATGGATAGAACTTATAATGGGGTCTCGAAAAACAAGTAATTTATGTTGGGCCTGTATCCTTTTTTTAGGTTCACTGGGATTCTTATTGGTTGGAACTTCTAGTTACCTTGGTAGGAATCTGATATCCTTATTTCCTTCTCAGCAAATCCTTTTTTTCCCACAAGGGATCGTGATGTCTTTCTATGGGATCGCGGGTATGTTCATTAGCTCCTATTTGTGGTGCACAATTTCGTGGAATGTGGGTAGTGGTTATGATAGATTCGATAGAAAAAAAGGAATAGTGTGTATTTTTCGTTGGGGATTCCCTGGAAGAAATCGTCGAATCTTTCTTCGATTCCTTATGAGAGATATTCAGTCGATTAGAATAGAGGTTAAAGAAGGTATTTATTCCCGGCGTGTACTTTATATGGAAATCAGAGGCCAGGGTGCCATTCCTTTGACTCGTACTGATGAGAATTTGACTCCACGAGAAATTGAACAAAAGGCTGCGGAATTGGCCTATTTTTTGCGCGTACCAATTGAAGTATTTTGAAATGAATTGAAGAATGAATGCTTTCGCAGCATTGAGTTCTGTTTTGTTTTTTCAGGTCGCTCATTCGAGCAAAAGCAGACGCGTGTGAAACAACCAGAAAACAGAAAACAAAGCGCTTTTTCCACCAAAAGTTTTTGATGGATTGTATATGGAAATCAACTCCATTTTTTCATACTCGTAACAAGTATACTAAGTATGGATTCATCATATATATCCGAAAAACTAAGACTATATATATACTTCATATTTTTGGGGTCCAATATTTTTTAATTGATATGTTAGATATAGATGGATCATATCTTGTAATTCAATTCTGTTTTTGTTTTGTCTCGAAATTCGAAAAATATGCATTTCTTGACTTGAAGTGGCTCGTTAGGGCATTCAGCGAAAGGATACAATTGCTTCGAATGAAGACATAATAAAAAAAAATATTGTTTCCAGATCTAAGGATTAGCCCTTTAATTAAATAATTAAATTAATTCAATTTAAATTAAATAAAATAAAGGGGGTCTGTGGATTCAATACCCTGTTTGTTATAGAACTCATGTTTCATGGAAATATCAGATTGGATAGAATCGAGGAATGAGGTGGTTTCATTAACAATTCACAGATTAAAAATGCCAAAAAAGAAAGCATTCAACCCCCTTCTATATCTTACATCTATAGTTTTTTTGCCCTGGTGGATTTCTTTCTCATTTAATAAAAGTATGGAATCTTTGGTTACTAATTGGTGGAATGCTGGGCAATCCGAAGTTTTTTTGAATAATATTCAAGAAAAGAACGTTCTGGAAAAATTCATAGAATTAGAAGAACTCTTCCTTTTGGACGAAATGATAAAGGAGTACCCCGATACACATATACAAAAGCTTCATATAGGAATACACAAAGAAACGATCCAATTGGTCAAAATGTACAATGAGGATCATATCCATACCATTTTACATTTTTCGACAAATATAATAAGCTTCGCTATTCTAAGTGGTTATTCTATTCTGGGTAATGAAGAACTTGGTATTATTAATTCTTGGGTTCGGAAATTTATCTATAACTTAAGCGACACAATAAAAGCTTTTTCTATTCTTTTATTAACGGATTTATGTATTGGATTCCACTCGCCTCATGGTTGGGAACTAATGATTGGTTCTGTCTACAAGGATTTTGGATTTTATCATAATAATCAAATTATATCTGGTCTTGTTTCCACCTTTCCAGTCATTCTAGATACAATTTTGAAATATTGGATCTTCCGTTATTTAAATCGTGTATCTCCGTCACTTGTAGTCATTTATCATTCAATGAATGACTAAAAATGATCTACTGATATAAATCTAATCATAATGTTTTTTTTACTTCGTACATAAACAAACCATTCAAAATGTTACTTATTTTTTAAGTTTCTACCGATCCGGGACATGACTCCTGGATCCCAGAAAAATAGCAGAATCGTGGATAGGGAACTCTACTAGCAACCTACCCAATTTATTGTAGAAATTTTCGGGATCAATGATTGGACCATGCAAAATAGAAATATCTTTTCTTGGATAAAGGAACAGATGACTCGATCCATTTTCGTATCGGTCATTATATTTATATATGTAATAACTTGGACATCTATTTCACACGCATATCCCATTTTTGCACAACAGGGTTATGAGAATCCACGAGAAGCTACTGGGCGTATTGTATGCGCCAATTGTCATTTAGCCAATAAGCCCGTGGATATTGAGGTTCCACAAGCGGTACTTCCGGATACTGTATTTGAAGCAGTTGTTAGAATTCCCTATGATATCCAACTGAAACAGGTTCTTTCTAATGGGAAACGGGGATCTTTGAATGTGGGGGCTGTTCTTATTTTACCTGAAGGATTCGAATTAGCCCCCTCCGATCGTATTTCT